TCCGCTATTCAATGCTTTTCCTTCTTCTTGTTGCTGGATATCTCGTTTGTACACATCTTTTCTTTGTTTCCGAGGCCTATAGTGAGTTACAGACAGAGTTCAAAGAGGTCAAATCTTTGATGATGATGGAATCAGCTACGATTGAGTTGCGAAAACTTCTGGATAGGTATCCTCCATCGAATTCTTGCAATCTCTTTCTATTTGCTTTGCATAAATTAGTAGATTTTCTAGAAGAAATAGAAAGATGGCTTTCTGACGACAACATGCTTGGTCCCGCTTATGGGGTCAAATCAATACGTTCTGAGAAGTTGAATATCAATCTCATCGATCTCATACCAAATCCCATCAATCGAATCACTTTTTGGAGAGATACGAGACCTCTAAGTCAGGCAAGTAGAGAGCTCTATTCATTGCTAAGAAACGGAACAAACGTGAATTGGGATTTGATTGATGATAAAGTAGAATGCTGGATCGCGAAGGATAATGATTGGATTGATGATGAAGAAAGAGACTTCTTGGTTCAGTTCTGCGCCTTAACGACAGAAAAAAGGATTGATCCAATTCTATTGAGTCTGACGCATAGTGATCATTTATCAAAGAATGACTCTGGTTATCAAATGATTGAACAACCGGGAGCAATTTACTTACGATACTTAGTTGACATTCATAACAAGGATCTATTGAATTATGAGTTCAATACATCCTCTTTAGCAGAAAGACGGGTATTCCTTGCTAATTATCAGACAATCACTTATTCACAAACTTCGTGTGGGACTAATACTTTGCCATCTCATCGAAAACCCTTTTCGCTCCGCTTACCCTTATCCCCCTCTAGGGGGATTTTAGTGATAGGTTCTATAGGAACTGGACGATCCCATTTGGTCAAATACCTAGCGACAAACTCCTATGTTCCTTTCATTACGGTATTTCTGAACAAGGGGGAGTTCAAGCCTGAAGGTTGGATTTTTGATGATGAGGAGGTCGATATGGATGATCCTAGCTTCGTTCCTCCTGATCTTCGTGACTATATTGATACTAGTGACGATATTGATGCTAGTGACGATAGCGATCGTGACCTTGATGCGGAGCTGGAATGGCTAACTTATATCGATAAGGTTCCGGAACTAGACCCAGGTCATATCCCCCTTCAATTCGAATTAGCAAAAGTAATGGCTCCTTGCATAATATGGATTCCAAACATTCATGATCTGAATAGGAATGATTCGAATGACTTATCCCTCGGTCTATTAGTGAACCATCTCTCTGAAAGATGTTTCACTAGAAATTTGATTGTTATTGCTTCGACTCATATTCCCAAAAAAGTGGATCCCGCTCTAATAGCTCCGAATAAATTAAATACGTGCATTAAGATACGAAGGCTTCTTATTCCACAACAACGAAAGCACTTTTTCACTCTTTCATATACTAGGGGATTTCACTTGGAAAAGAAAATGTTCCATACTAACGGATTTGGGTCCATAACCATGCGTTCCAATGCAAGAGATCTTGTAGCACTTACCGACGAGGCCCTATCGATTAGTATTACACAGAAGAAATCAATTATAGACACTAATACAATTAGATTCGCTCTTCATAGACAAACTTGGGATTTGCGAGCCCGGGTAAGACCGGTTGAGGATCATGGGATCCTTTTCTATCAGATAGGAAGGGCTGTAGCACAAAATCTACTTCTAAGTAATTGCCTCATAGATCCTATATCTATCTATATCAAGAAGCAATTATGTACCCAAGTGGATCCTTATTTGTACAAATGGTACTTCGAACTTGGAACGAGCATGAAGAAATTAACGATACTTCTTTATCTTTTGAGTTGTTCTGCCGGATCGGTCGCTCAAGATCTTTGGTCTCTACCCGGACCCGATGAAAAAAAGTGGAGCACTTCTTATGGACTCATTGAGAATGATTCGGATCTAGTTCATGGCCTATTAGAAATAGAAGGCGCTCTGGTGGGATCTTCACGGACAGAAAAAGATTACAGTCCGTTTGATAATGATCGAGTTCCATTCCTTCTTCGGCCCGAACCGAGGAATCCCTTAGATATGATGCAAAATGGATCTTGGTCTATCTTTGATCAGAGATTTCTCGATGAAAACGAATTGGGGTTTGAAGGGGAGCAGGAAGGACCCTTTGACCCGAAACAGCTAAAGGAGGATTTATTGAATCACATAATTTGGGCTCCTAGAATATGGAGCCCTTGGGGCTTTCTATTTGATTGGATCGAAAGGCCCAATGGATTGGGATCTCCTTATTGGTCCAGGTCATTTCGGGACAAGCGGATCCTTTCTGATGAAGAGGATGAGCTTCAAGAGGAAGAGGATGAGGATGAGGATGAGGATGAGGATGAGGATGAGGATGAGGATGAGCTTCAAGAGGAAGAGGATGAGCTTCAAGAGGAAGAGGATGAGCTTCAAGAGGAAGAGGATGAGCTTCAAGAGGAAGAGGATGAGCTTCAAGAGGAAGAGGATGAGCTTCAAGAGGA